CCAAGACTCCGCCCAGTATATTAATTTGCAGGATAATCAGAGGTCGCTTACTCTATGCCCTGGTTCCATCCGTTGAATCTGCCCCTGCTCCCGCATACTTGCCTGAGAAGAAGAGTGGTCGCTAGGCCTCCGCATCCGCATGGGTACAGCTAATTAGTACACGGAGAAGACCCTCAAGTCCTTGGGATAAGTAGTCCTTCAGTGGGTGGATAAGACCACATATTAAGAAACGACCCTTCGCTCGCCGCCTCCTCACTAGTTCCATGCCAGTGAGCTACCTCGGTGAAAGTGGTTGGCGCGGTTGAGACCTTCATATCTATCCTGCTTTCTTGCGAGTCGAAAGAGAAAGACATCCGTCAAGTCAACTGGCGAAGTCCGAGCAACTAGTCTTTGCGTGAATGACGTTTAGGGCGCAGTGTATATTAATTGGCCAGCCGGCCTCGAAGGTTCCAGAGCCTTGCATCAATGGCTTAGCCCAGCGTCCTATATCAGTAGGACTCTCACTCACAGGAATCTAAGCAGCCAACTACCGGCCGCGAGTTCGCTTGCATCCGATTCCATAGGTATCAAATAGTTGGTCCATCTACTTGGAATAGTTTGGATAGGTGCTCGAGATCCAGGGGAAAGTAAACATCCGGACGAGTGAATCGAAGACCAGTAACAAACTGGATCAGACGTCTTCCACATCAATCCGGCCAGTATAAACATTGGTTGATTCCGAGTCGGAGAATGAGTGACTCTCTTCAATCCGGAAAGATTTCCCTCCCCGAACTAGAGATCCCCGGACGAGAGAAGAATGAAGACTACAATGACTCCGTTCCAGTCTATCTACCAGACAGTTCCTTGCGGGTACCCGTTGGGCAGGCCACAAAGACAAAGAAGAGCTAACTGGAGATTGGGACATGATCTAATAAGGCTAGTTTGCTTGCTATTCTTGCTTACAAATTACGATTCCATTTATGCGCCCCCAATTAATATACTCGGAGCCCGAACTCTCGAATCAAAGGACGAAGTCCAAGCCACTAGTTCACTAAGGTGAGTTTGCCATGTGAAAGACGCGCGTTGCATCCATTCGGATTCCATTTCCTCCCTTGAAGACGCGCTCGAGGGTTGGCGTAGAGAAGTCGCCTCACTTCGCTCGCCTTGCATCCGTTAGTTCGCCTAGGCTGCCAGTAAAATTGATTCCATTTGGATTCTTGGTTTTGTAACGGCTGTGGCGCTGGTTGGCGCTTCCTTGGTAGAGAACCTCCCTCCTAAGTCTCGTAGGCACCTCGGTAAAGTGATTTATATGGCCCTAAGGGAAGTGAGTGGTATCAAACTCGGCATCATTTGGAAGTCAACGCGAAGTCCACTATTGATCCCGCTTGTGACCGAACTTGGAATTGATCTTTTCGCTCATTGAAAGATCCATGTGATTGATTGAGCTAGTTGATTTCTATCTCCAGCAGGTTCTATATCTACTTGAGTTTCCCCTAACAGACGGAGTGGTTGGCGTGTTATTCGGCTATAGACCTTCCTCCTCCCATCTAATTGTGAAAAAAAACAGCTGTTCCCATGCATTATGTGCGATAGATGCGAATCTTTGTGCAAGAGTGAGATGATATCATTAACTAGCAAATGCACTAGTGGCTCAGGGTGCAGGGTAAGATTCTACAGAGGGACGGAGCCTTATATATAAGAAGGGTTCGCCAATGGAACTAGTTGTTCACCAATGGAAGTAGTTACAAGCAAGAGAGAGGGACTCTGCCTTATTCCAGGCCTGGGCCCTCTATAGTGATTGTGCACTCCTGTTCCCTAGCTAGGTTTGAAAGGAAAGAAGAACTGCAGCTCGATTTGAGATGAAATCTGGCAATAGCTCTAGGGTGCACCAGATAAGAGAGTTGGGATTGCGCTTTTACTAAAGACCTATTATTGTCAATTCCCAGTCTTAAGACGATTATCCCTGATTCACCGACTTCCGAACAAGCTCATGCCATCTCGTGAGTAATAGAAATCGCAAGCACCTTCGTTCTTGCATCGGAATGCTAGTGCAATAAAATAAGACGAAGGCTGTGAGGCTTTGAGAGAAAGAATTCCTATTTCATTCATTTTCTTTGATAGTTACTGAACACCTTCAAAATCCGACGGCACACTGAAACAACTCAAGCGAAAGAAGCCCGCATACCCCCTCTTCTTAGTTGCCCCAGTATGGAAGGATAGAAATGATCAAAATAAGGAAGAAGGAAATCACTAAAGGAAAGTATATTATAGTTGTCCCACGTATCCATATAAAAACTATAGGGGAGGAAGTCTATTTCTTATATGTAGCCTTAAAAATAGTACCTGAAAAAAGAATTCTAGTTAGCCGCATGCCTGTTAGCTCTTTTACGCTCGGTAGTACTTCTCGTTATTTAGTATATTACGGGTAGATAAAATGGCAATAGAAGAATCGAACTTAGACTTATACACAACAACAATTACATTGCCTATATAGGCTTCTAAACCAGAGCATAGAAGTGCTTGCTTTATTCCACTTGATGTAATAAAAGGCGCTGCGAGAAGGTCTGTAAAACGAGTAACGTCTTACCATATAACATAGGCGTATTGCCCCCGGTCTTGGAATCCGATCCCAATTGGTTGGAGAGAAAAAGAGGGCATCTAGGTGAAAGGGGTCAGCAGTTGTAGTTTGAGTCTTTTGGCAAGTCATTTTGTCTCTGTAATCTCAGTACCCCTTAGCCTTCGTACCAGTAACTGCCATTCCTGCTATTCCCATTCCCGAGAGCAAGTGAAAGTCTTTCAAAAAGCAATCCAGTTCGTTTGAAAGCTGTTCTATTGAAAATTTCTTTTTTCAAGTATCAAGTAAATGAGCTCTCTGTCCCTCTTAGAAGAGCCACCTGGGCTTACTATTTACGTTACGCGGGAGAGACTTTGAAAATTCTCAAAAAAGTGAGTGACGGGCAAGAAGGAGAAAGGCGTAAAAAGGTCAAGCTCGTAAACCGGTGAGAGAGCAGGGGTATTCAAATCGAAAGCAGGTGATTATGAATTGGTTGGATAGCAGTCCTCCCCTAAGAGTTCTCCCGGGAAATCGCTTCCTCTAGGCATGCTCCCTTATCTGACGCGGGTTCCACGGATTCTAGGACAAGCCAGCGAGATAGAGACCGAGTTCGTTCGAGAGCCCTATGAATCTCGGTTAGTGATGCTAACACCAACTCCAACTGGTACCATAGAGAATAGGCCATAAACTGGAGAGTCTTGACCAATTCGAAAGATCATTCGATGTAGTTGAAATAACGGAATTCGGGGGACGGAAAATCAATCAAATTAATAACTGTGTCAATAGTTTCGCTACGCTCCTTCCTTTTTCTTTTTTTTGTTGTCTGAATATTCAGTTAAGACCATTCTAATGCTCCTTTTCGCCATGCATAAACTGAACCAACAATTGGGATAAGCACGAAAATGAAAGCAAATATAAATACGGATACACCTTTTGGCCACCGATGAAAGGCCAGTCATGTAATTCAAAATCAATTGAGAAAGAAAAAGCCCAAGTATTTACTTACTACCTAATTCCGAGTTTCAACCGAACTGCTGGAACCCGTTTTCCCTTGCTTTTAGGGCAGATAGATGGTCAGCTTAGCTATGAATTTGACATGACACGGTCCCCCCGAAGAGCCTAAGATAACGGGGGTTTGGCTTGCTGCTTTCCCATCTCATTAGGGACAAAACCCACCACACGAAAGCTTTGAAAAAGCTATTCCCCCAGATCGGAATCTTACTCTTCACAGGTGGTGCTACGCTTCGCACCTCTAGCAAAGGCAAGTATTAACCAGGCCGACTTGCCTGTGAAAAGCAAGCATATAGCTATGAAATTGAAAATGGGACACCACCAGTATACTTAGGGGAAGGAAGGTGCTCCACAAGACTGGCTTCACCGCCCTCCCGGCGCCAAGATTAACAACAACAAAAGGTGCCCTTCCAGTGGCACCAGAAGCAGCAGCGATACCCTTGGTTTTGACGGAGCTTAACCGCTCTTCCTGCGATTCTTCTTTTTAATGAGAACAGCACGGAACTAGACTAAGGAAGTCATCTGCTGTGCCCCTTGCACTTCCTAATGGGACTTTCCCTGGTTGACTCTTCTTACTATGAGAACAATGAGCACCAGCTTCATTCACAAGAGAATGGGCGAACTCCAAAACCCCAATATACTTAGGTGCTGAAAGCGAATCTTTCTCGTTCCATCTAGCCTCTTAGAAGAAGGCAGTCCCCAGTTCAACGGCCCCTTTCCTTTGCAATGACTCCTCTTTTGCTCATGACCTAGCTCGTTTGAGAAACAGTTATCGGTAGGCCATTCAATACTCTCGGTTGTCAAAGAACTCCTAGCTCTCGGTTGCAGCGGATACTAGCAGCGTTTCGCTATCCGCTGTTCTTCTAAGCGCTGTTCTATAGAAGGTTAGAGTCTAAGAAGCCCTCCTTCCTCGGCAGACCACGTTCCAAGCCACGCAGCCTTAGAGATCCCAACTGCACCATGCCAGAGGAAAGATCTGAGGATCTGGTCAATAACCTTGCACACTTCCTTCGGCAAAATGAAAATGCTACTCCAGTAGACCTGAATACTGAACAACACTGATCTGATGAGCTGAAGTCTACCCGCATAGGAAAGCCGTTTGCTAGTCCTCAACCCTGTTGGTAATCTTCTCAATGAGAGGCCATCTAATAGCCCGGCTCTGGCTGTGAGTCTAGTAGAAATAAGGGGCACTCCAAGAAACTTGATGGGCAAGGTCCCTGAAGCCGGTTCTCAACATTGTGCTTAGCCCCAGCACTGAGAAATTCGTTTTTGTCAGGATTTGCCATCAACCCTGAGAGAGCAGAAAAGGAATAAAAACTTAATGACAGAGGCTGATTTGATTGCCTTGGCAGAATAACAGGAGATCATCAGCAAAACAAAGGTGAGTCAAATCCAGCTTAGCACATCTCGGGTGGCCTTCCATTACTAGAAGCTTTGACAAGGATCCTGGAAATTCCATAGCAAGAACAAACAGATAGGGGGAAAGTGGATCCCTAAATAGCCCTCAAGCCCCCCATTGATGGAGACCGAGAACTTGGGGGTGGTGATACAAGCCGCAATGCATTCAATCAGATGGGCAAGAAGGTCAACAGCTTTCAAAATCCCCAGAATGAAATCCCAATGCCCAGTATATTAATTGGGCGGGACGGAAGTCACTTATGAGGAGACTCAGCTGTCCATGAAGGATGTCAGGTGCGTAGCGCCCCGGCAAGACAAACAATCTAAGGATGGGGTCTTCGACGCATTATATTACAAGCCGAATGTTTATACTGGGTTTGAGTAATACTATTGGTTATTGCTGTTACCGATCCAGCCGGCCTTCCTTACCGGTATTATTGTTCCCTCGTTATACTCCTTTCCTTCCTGTCTTGGACAGGAAGCGGAGAAAGACTAGGCGAGCGAAGTGAGCGGGGACCGATCCAGTATACAACTCGGGAAGAGAAACGGGAGGTGCGTAGCGTATACTGGGATACCAAGTCCAGTATAAACATTTAAGTAATCAGAGAAAGAAAACTGGTAAGACAGGTGCGTTAGCGAACAACAAACCTCCACCTTAATTAATATATGGGGATAAACTATGGACAGATTGTTGTTCTCATGTTTAGGAATGCAGACTATAGCAACAAGAAGCCAAGGGTATATTATCTTACTCGTCAAGTCATGAGAGTTCGACGTTCGATACGCCATACATATCCGAATTGCTACGCACCTTGTTGGCGTTCACACTGGTCTAACAAAGCTGGCTTCGCAACCCTATGATCGAAAGCAACGACCTGGTGTCTATCCGGATGGAGATCGAATGTGGCTCAATGAGGATGATTGGAATTACCCCCCAACTCCCGTTTAGTCGAAGCAAAGAATCAACATCTCTCCGGGGCTAAGCTCTCTATAGTTTCTCTATGGAGGGGAACGGTCTAACAAACCTGGAGTCTTCACCTGGGGCTACTGCTACGCACCTTCGGTCTGTAGACCAAAGTAGGCAAGCACCTTAGGTCTTACGACCAGTTCACAGAGGCTTTCTCACTGGTTATTACACTTTGACCAATAGGATACGTCTACCGGGAAGAACTATAATCATTCCTATTCCAGTCCCACAGTATTCAGGGGAGTAATGGCTCGGCTGCTAAGGTGCTTGCGAGCTTTGTTTCCTTACCGGTATTCTCATTCTTGTTGGGCGTTACACTCCTGAATGAATATATATACTTGCGCCTGCCTTGTTATGATTATTCTCAAGTCAGGATTAGCTGTTGTCAAAAAGATATTGGGTGGGTGTTAAGTCTACAGGGCCCAATCATAGTCCGACATCTGAGTTTGATCCTGGCTCAGAAGGAAGGCTAGGGAGGGGACGTACGCTTCTTAGACCGATAGGGAGGTAAATCGTTAAGCCAGTCATAGTCTACCTGTCTACTATGCTAACTCTTTCTCGGGATACAGACCATCTTCGGAGGATGCCGATGCATCTAGGGTTTTAGAGATGTGCGTAGGTGTTCGGGCTGCGCCTTCTATAACCCCAGTTGTCGGATAAGGAGCACTTATGGATGACCACCCTAGCCTCTTTCGCACGACGAGTCCATATCCCTCCAACCTCTGTTTGTTCGATCGACCGACCGCAACAAAATAGAAAGGAAAGAACTAGTCAGTGAACAATCAGTCCGGGTAAGCGGTTATGAATGAAGACTATAGCAACACATGACTCATAAGCCAAGCCAAGCCCAAATTAATATACTGGCTCGGCATTCTTTAGTAATAAGAAAGTGTGAATCCAACGAAGTATCAGTAGATTAGTACAACATAGTTCGCTAACTCGGTCTGTAGTGAGTCCCAATTAATATACAGCAATAGAATGGAATTAATATCCTGGCCTATTGCTTCAACTGCGTGTACTAACTCTCTCGGTTAACTCTACTAAACGAAACTCAACTAAACTCAACTATCAACTAAACTCAACTAATAGTACTGGGCCTGAGCTCGGTACTCTACTATTCGTACTGGATATTGTTGATTACCAGTGACTATTGATAGAAGAGATCGGTCGCTTAGTCGCACCTTAGTGTGTACTGACTTTCTCTCGATTCACTCTATACTCAACTCAACTCAGAACCTAGACAGAGTGACTATTGACTCTGTCGTACCAATTAATATACTGGACTTGGTATACTAGGCGCCTAGTATACCTTCAGTCATCGATGAACATTGGTACATAAGTCCACGACTCCTACAAGTCCTAAGACCAGATAGACAGAGAGAGGGGGTTTACTCGACCGATAGGGAGAGGGGAGCTCATCATAAGTGAGCAGTTTCTCTGATCGTTGCAGTCGAACATATACCGCATCACCCATGCAATAGCTATGGTGTTCAATCATACTTATTGAAATTCTTCCTATCAGGCCAAAGCCATAAGGTCAAAGCCACTCCCGAGTCTGATCGCAAGACTTCCTTTGCCCTACGAGTGCATTCATGGCTTCATTTCCCACATCTGGAAAGAACTTCCTTGTTACTACAGCTTGAGACGAAAGACTAGAGATCTAAAGCAGAAGCTCTCTCTATGTTCGAGTCTCTCCATGTTCTGTGAAAGAGACCAAGAGTCACGTACCCAGAACTCACCAGGCTTGGCGAGGCAAGCACCTTAGGTCAGAACAGGTGCGCAGCGAAAGAGATCTTTCCGTAGACAAAGAGATTTCCGGGAGAGATGCCAGTATAACTTACTCACCCACCCAATCATGACTATGGGTAGCGAAGAAACAGAACAGAATAATTTGAAATATGCCTTAAAACTACCCCAATCAACTAGGGAGAGAACCCAGCAACCGGCAGGGAGCCAAGTAGTTCCGGGGAACGTAGTGAAGTGAGAGGAGAACCTAGTAGCCAACCTAATTCACATTCACAGAAGAAAGCTCCTCCGTAATCCAACTCCTTCTTCAGGCCCCAGGCATACTGAAACCAGCTCCAACTAGTTAATCCAACTCCTTCTTCCGAAGTTGCTACTAATTAGCTAGTAAGACCAGTATATTAATTGGGGATCGATCAATCACTTAAGCATCCATTCTATTCGGCGGAAATCATCTCACTTCGTATTCCTTAGCGCCTTTCGAAGTTTGAGCATGATTTTGAAATGCTAGATTTAGATATAGGGTTCTTCCTATTGCCTTTCTACGCTAAAAAGTCTTATCTACACGTCCTGGATGGGGGACCTTGGGTCATTCAAGGGCACTATCTTAGAGTAAGCAAGTGAAGACCAGAGTTTAGACCATCCATGGCGTCTATCAATTCAAGCCTGATTAGATTTCCGGGCTTATCCATATTTCAAGGAGCATATCTTGCCCAGTATATTAATTGGGAGCAAGAGGGTCGATTGGATAAACAATCCGCGGAATCCTATAGGGGAAAATAAAGAATAGGCCAGGTTTTGTCTTGAACTAGACCTTACAAAGCCGCTTGTCTCACATGTATGTCAATTCTCATTTGCAAATGCTTGCCCTTTGCTTAATTTATGAAATTCGTAGCCGTGGGACTGGCTTACTTAACTTAGGATTCTGAGTCTGCTTTCACTGAGAATTCAATATCTCATACACCAGCACCAGGGCTATACTTTGAATCACTAACTTACTGGTTTGCTTAATAGAACCTTCCTGACAGGCTTACTACTACAGCTACAGACCAGTGGACTGAAATTCGTCTTCTTCTTCCTTACGACCGGGAGATTAAGAACCTCTATCAAAAGGGATACGATCTCACCTGGGCTAGCTTTCTATCACGCTTACTTTTGAGACCACCGGATATTCCTCTCCTAATGAGAACTCCCCTCTCTCTATAATGGACACATTGGCTCATAAAGTGGGGGCTCTTGCCCCAGTATTCAAGCCCACCAATACTAATGCTTTGATTCAACTAGTAGCGAAGGTGCCAATTGGTATCATTCCAATAGCTGTCCAAGGCTCAAAAAGGGTACACAGCCGGTAAACCAATCTGTCCTCTCACTCTTTCTTTTCCATTCCCATCGGGATGTGCTAAACTGCATTCGGTTTTCGCTTTATGCTTTTTAGTTCAAGTAGGTAAGCCAGTCAGCAAGCCTATTCATTCCATGCAAGCAAGCAAAGAAGCAGTGGCAGTCTGTGCTTTCTAAGGTCTCTATGCCAGTCTGCCCTTTCTTTATAGATAGGAGCTGGTAGAAATTCCTTCTCTCCTTCCCAACGCTATCTGTCCAAGGGGAAAAGGCTTGCAAACAGTGCAAAGGGTACCAAGCAATCTTGCAAGCTTCCGTTTTCCAGTTCAGAATCCGATGTGAGGAAAAGAATCCTAGGTCAAGGCAGTAGCACGGTACGGGACCTCATTCTTTTAGTCACCCAAATGGAAAAAAACAGCATTGAAATGGATGGAGCATCTAGGTCGTGAGGCTCATCGACACAATACAGTTGTTGATGAGTATATTAATTGGGGTGCTTGAACTTGCCCTGTCAGAGTTCCTGTTTTGCAACTTCTTGACCTTCCTATTTGGACAATTATTCCTGCAAAGAGTTCCTTCTATTCCGAAAGGCTAACAGTGGTTAACTATCGGATTAACTGTGCAGCCTATTCTGATTCAATTGCTAATCCCCTATTCCTTATACTATGGCATGTCCCCTGCTCAAAGAAGGAAGACGATCCGGGACCCTATTCTTTGTGTAGTATCCTATCTGGAATAATATACTTTTATAGGACTTCTTACGGAGTTCACAACGTGGATACCAGAGAACAGTAGAAGCATTGAACGATTTTTTACCTCATTGTTGACTGGTGGCATTGCACTACTCTCACTCTTCGTTGACAACTCAGCGAATGAGCCTATGTACGTATGTACGCTGTACGCTCGTTAGGCAAAATAGATAGGTCAAGGACAGGATAAGGGTGACGAGAGCGTATAACGACACCCCCCAACCAATCAAACTCTTGCCTATCCCTATCCCATAGGTACATGCAGGGGCTTGTTGCGTAATGGCTTCTTCTTCCTCTAGACCCCTAAAAATGGGGATTTCTCTCTCTTCCTTGCCACTCTTAGCAAGCTGCTTTCTAGCGAGTCTTTCCTGAAGATTCAGAAGTGGATAAGACGAGATGTGCACTGTTCGCTGTGTTCTCTCGCCCGTCACTGGAGAAGCAGATCCACAACCAAAAGCAGAAGCAGGGATCCGGGAAGACAACCCAAGCTAGAGAAGTAAGACTTCATTTTGGCTTTCCTTGATCAACAGGCCGTCAATCCTTTCTTCGACCTCAAGAGTTAGGTAATCCTATTCATATGCACCGATGAAAACATCCGAAGTTTTATCCGCTCGCTACGCACCTAGCTGCTAAGGAGAACAAGGCCGCACCTAACTAATAAAAATTCCTGAGGGACGCGAGTGTTTAGTTAATCTGGGTTGCCAACCCGACGGGCCTACAAGAAAGATCCAGAACTTTTCCCTATAATGAAACCTCCGACCTCTTTCTGGCTGGTGAGCTCCTCTAAAGAGACTAAGGCGACTAGCTCTCAAAGTGAGTTGGCTTCCGAGCCTAGTAGCGCTAGTAGGAGGGAAGGGCGTCTAGCCATATCGAAAAGAACCATCGGACTCTACTCTAGTTCTATCGTCCACTTCTTCTTGGCGAAGTCGCAATACTGGTGGCTTCATCTCGGCTAGCCAATATTCCCGGGAAGTAGGAATCCACGGGCCCGTCAGTGGTATAATAAGGGCTGCTTCCTCAGTCGCCATTTTTTATTGCCAAAAAGCGGGATCCCTTTAGGTGACTGGTAGCTCGGCTCTCAAAGTGAGTTGTCTTCCCTGCCCGCCATGCCAGACGGACCTAGTCTCTTACACAATCAGGTAAAGTAAGGACTGGTCTAAGGCAGTCCGCTTGCGCCCCTCGCCTGGTAATCTTTCGGAAAGGTTGCTTCCGTTTCCTCTTCTTCGAGTTGACTAAAGTGGTGCGCCTTCGCTCCATTCCAAAGTAATAGGATCCGTCCTTTCGGAATCCTGTATCGAAGGAAGTCAGATAGAAGGCCGATCGGTTGCGGACTCCGCTAACGCTATGATCCGGTCAAGGCGAATGGATGTGGTGAAGTTACCATTTACTACTTAAGTTAAGATATTGTGTTAGCAAGCAAGACGTGACTTCTCGCTGATGATGTTTAGTCAGGTCTAGTGCTCTCTCTCTATGAAAATAGTCGTCTGTCTCACTTCCGGAAAGCACTCCTTCTCCGTTCTTCTGCGATAAGAATGTTCCGCTGATATGTATAGCCGTAGTGGTTCTTCCGGGCATTAGCACAGGTGCCTCAGAGAGGTCATCCTTGATTCGTCTAAAGGCTAGGGGCATGGCTCTCGTCCTATACAAAAAGATAGGTTGGTCGTTGTTTAAAGATAGGCTGGTCGTTGTTTATCTTGAGGCGTCTGAGACTTAATCGCGCTTCCAAAGAGCTGTGAATGAAGTTGTTCATTTGAGACTTTTGATATTTGAATTTTCTAAGACACGGTTGTAATTGTCATTGGTCCAATAGCCCTGATTGGAAGCATATAGCAGACATCCATCCTCGGCATCCATTTTGTGAGTTTTATCTAATTGACTTGATCAAAAATGGTAGTAATAGATATGCTTCCTGTTATCTATGTCAATCACTATTTGTTCGCAAGGATGCTGATAAGAAACTGATGCAGGAGTGTCGTATCTCAAAGGATACACATCCCCCAAGTGATAGGTTAATCAGGGTTTATTCATCCAGTGATGAGGGTAATAGGCCAGTCTTGTTCAGATCAAGTAATCTGTCACTACCTGAGCCTTATTGTATGAGTTGTCTTAGTTATGGCCTGGAATGGGTGAAATTTGGAACCCTCCATTCCAGTTTCAAATTTGCAAGAGAATATATAATGGAGATGATAATAGTGGGTGGTTTTTCTGAAGACATTCATTTCTGTGATCGCTGTGGTGCATTGTATGTTTCATCCTCAAAAGCTTATCAAAGTCAAATGCTGGCGGCCGGTGATTCATCATCAGAAGAGGATGGTGGTGTTTGTAATCACTCATCAGATGACTCATCGAATCAATCACTATCTTATGGTCCGTGAGAGAAAATTAGCACCAGCTAGAAAGTCTTCTACCCCTAAACATAATAGATCTTATAGTAGTCATGCTTATGCTTATTCGTCTTCTTCCTCTGATGAGCAGTCATCATCTAATGATTCAATACCAATCAGTCAATCATCCCCGAAACCAATCATAGACCAGAGTTTTTTAGAGAAGGAGCTTCCTCTATTCTGGGATAGTGTTTACTCAAAAATGAGTACGGTTGGTCAAGTACCAGAATCCCCTGTTTCTGGATATAACAAAAGTATAATGGTATTCTTGAAGCTTAATTTAAAGGATTATAAACGTAATAAACGTATTCTTTCTCATTCTCGTTCGTCTCCCATAGACCGTGCGAATGCCGCCGCTTATCTAAAACATTTTCAGCGTCAGATCGAAGATTACACAATGAATTTGACTAGTCATCTCCCTAATGTTTATACTGGCGCCTCACCCGAAAACCTACAGGTGCTTGCGATTTGGACTCAAAATGATACAGACTCTAAGATTGCACGTCCAGTGGGCACCTCATGACCAGTATATTAATTTCGGATCTCAGTAGTTGAACTAATGGATCGGGCAGGGAAAGAGTACCGGAATCCGTACCAGCGGTAAGTCTTATGACAACTAGTCTTTGATTCACAACAGCCTCAAAGGACCGTGGAATTTCCCATAACTGACTGCATTCACTCGTCTCCTTCCTTTTCTCCGTCTTATAGGTAAGGTGCACAGGGGGAATGGTCTAACAAGTAATAAAACGATGTGGAGCGGGAAGGCCGGTCTATTATCGTTTCTAAACTAGGGGGAAGGAAGGTAGCGAAGCGACTTTGGTCTACAGACCCCAGTATCTTAATTACCAGTATATTAATTGGCCTAAGTATACTGGGATACCAAGTCCAGTATAAACATTGGAAAGGTCGGCACCAAAGGAAGTCGAAAGTCGAGAATGAATTCCCATTCGGTTCGGATGCAGCACTTGCAAGAGCAAATAGGATCACGAAGACCGCCTCCATTACCGCAATCGATATCTCCCAAACCCTGGAAAACTGGGGCCTTGTCCCATCATCCCCAGGAAACTTGATACTCGTGGAGCTAGGCGAGGTGGCCAAGTCTTTTTTCGAGGGAAAGGTGCGGGCTCTTGTCTCTGCATAATACGGGGCCTCGCCCGGATTAATATACTTGGCCTCACAATTAATATACTGGCGGTGACTGAACAGTTTCCACTCTTATCGCTACGCTCGTTTAGTCTTTCCTGTTCCAATAGGTCACTTGAAAGATCGTTTCCCAATGTTTATACTGGCCAATTAAGATACTGGCTGTAACACTCAAATATCAGCTACGCTACCTCCGGTTCGTGAACAGTTGAAACTAGCTACGCCCAATGTTTATACTCTGGCGTCCGTTGTTCCGCGCCCCGGTAAATAGGGGAGGCTCCTCTCACTTGAAAGAGAGGTTCTCTGGCGCCCAGTATAAACATTGGCCTCTGTCTGTTCCGAATCAGTAGGACCCAGGATAGAGTCGTTACACTCCTCCGTCCTTCCCAACTCATAGCACCCAGGATAGATAGCTTCTCCGTCTCATAGGACAATCCCTTACTCTGGGAGATGAATTGCCTGAGTACATGGGCGGATAGTCTTATTTAAATAATCTCCCCTCCCCCGGAATAAATGGGGAAGTCAAAATAGATTATTTGCAAACAGCTTTGCTTAACAAATGAAAGTCAAACATCTGAGCTTTAGGGGTCAAGCGGCCCCGAGGTGCTTGCGTGAATCATAGGACCCTACTTCCCAATAGCTAACTCGCAATGCTCCGTTGTTGGTCTTAGAGAGCGAGTAAGGTAAAGTAAACTACAAGAACGGATTGGCCGGCTTCGCCACCTCTCCGCTAGCTCAATTGAGTATCTAACTCAACTCTGATCTTTCGTATCATTGTGATGTTCCTACAAACGTGCGGCCTTCCTTTGAGATTGACTCCATCTTCCCACCACGCTGTAGTGTAGCAGGGCGAAATCTCTGATGGGTGCTGGTGCCCTAGGTAGCTGAGTCTGGGTTGGAGGTCTAGTCTGGAGACCCACGAGTACGACTAGCTGCTCTGACACCGGGATTTCCGCTGCCTCAAAGAAGGAGCGATCCAAGTAAGTGGAAGAGAGCATACCTCGAGATAGAGGGCAGGAGCGATCCATAATCATCGACAAGGAGGAAGGCTTAGATCATCAGATGCAAGTTCATCTCGATTGGAAACTAGAGCACATAATCAAACTTAGCTATGCTATGTATTTTCAATCTCTTTCGAATACCAAGTTGGTCTCTTCTCCATTCGCTCCGCACCTACTCCCTATTTGGATATGATGAACAGCTGGTTGAGCGAGTAGACGCAGAGAGAAAGATTACCCCAGTATATTAATTCTATGGTTTATGGTTGTTCGCTACTAGGGTAGCGAAGCAAATGCTCGTTCTATGGGAAGCAGCTATCCAAACTTCCCAGGCCTACAGTACCTTATTCAGGGTAGGCTCTTCACGAAAGAGAAGTATCCGTAGCTGAGTGAGAGCCGACTTCCTTTCTTTTAAGAGTAGTCTACAATTAATATACCGGGGAATTCTTCTCATTAGCTCGATCCCCAATTAATATACTGCTTTCGGAACACTCTTTCTTCATTCTTTCCCTATATATAATAGATATAATAGGCGGTGCCGATAAGTAAGCCTGCCCCATCAATCCAGGGATTGGACCGATCCACAACGGGGGAAAGGACGCAAGAGGAAAGCAACCGAACTGATCTTCGTCTAGTAACCAGGAAACTTGGGAGTGCTGGGACTTGTTCGCATGAGTTAAGCCATTCATTTGATACGTTAGGTCTTTTGCTTTAATAAGAAAGGCAGATTGCACATGAG